ACAATAATTTCTTTCCATACTTATATAATTTAGAAGAGCTTGCTGATTCCTAATTAGGAATAACAAATTTCTAAATTACATTTATAATTTATATATCCAGAGCTGCTTTTAATTTGTTAATTGCTAGCTCTAGCTCTAATGCATGCAATTAAGCAAGGCTAAAAGCTTTATATATAGCTTTTAGCTCGCTTTTATTATTTTTTATTAAAAAAAAAAATATCGCTTATTTCTGTAATTCCTTATCGGCTCACCTAGCACTAGCTAGTACTAGCTAGTGCAGGAATGTGTTTGTAGCAGAAATATTCATTTATCTATCTTTTTATCTCTAATACTTCTAAAATTAATCGGATTATTATGATTCGAACATAACTAGTCTTCGTCCCAAACGAAGTGCCTACCCAAGCCGGCCCTAATCCGTAAAAAAAAACAAGAGTACTTGGACTTGAACCAAGAATTTGAAGGTTGAAGCTTCCTATTTTGCCAATTAAACTACACTCTTCAGAGAATATCCGATTTGAACGGATGTGGCTAGAATATAACCTAATAAGACTCAAGCTTACCGCCTTAAACCACTCGGCCAATTCTCTTTAATTCCTCAGCGAATCGAACGCTGATATCATTCTTATCAAAAATGCACTCTACCGTTTAAGTTAAGGAATCTTATATAGAGCTTATTTTTTAAGGCTATGAGGCGGCTATAAACCTCGCTAGCGCTAGGGAAAAATATGCTAGCTAGAAAATTAGCACTCCGAGCTACTAGCTCTTAATAAACCAACCCTTAATACTGAAAAATGAAGGATTTGAACCTTCAACTTATTGTGTGTAAAACAATCGCTCTACCATTGAACTAATTTTTCTTACAGGTTTACTGCTTTTGCAGAAAGGCAGAAGCTCTGTATTTTTTTTTATTTAACCTTTAACTAGCGCAGCCTTAATAGCTCATAGCATTACTGTAGCCTAGCCACCCCCACTAATTCCTGTGGAGCGAAGTGCCCCTCCTAATTAGGAAGGCTAGCTATGCAGCTGATTTTAGGCGCAAGCTTAAGCTTGCGCCGAAAAAAATATGCAGCAGTGTACACTTCGTTAGTAGAATAGTAATGCTACAAGCTAGCGCCTTTAAAGAACAAGTATATAAGATATATCCCACCATTAATGAGTATTAATCTTTACCTTTTATAGTAATTATTATTGCACCTACCATAGCTAATAGTAATATAAAACTAGCCATAAATATTCACATATTGTGACTTGTGTATAATATATGTCCTATCGTTGCTGTATGTCCTGTTTCAGCCATATTATTATCTCAACTATTACTTGATACAAACATAATATTGGCATTCGTTATATCTAAGTTTCTATTAATATATTTTAATATATCACTAAACTTATTTCAAGGTAAATAGTATAGTATAGTATTTAATTTACTACTGTAATTATTTAATATCGCCATGTAATAAGGAAGTACTTGGAATATAGTAAAATTTGCAAGAATTGTAATTAATAAACCTAAAGATACACTATTTCTATTATTACTTTGTAATTCGCTTGTTCTTATATTTATTAACATTAATATAAATAGAAATAATATTGAAACTGCCCCAATATAAACAATTAAATAAGATAAACCTATAAATGTAAGACCTATTAATATTAAATATACTGATATATTTGCAAATAAACCTATTAGAAATATTACTGATACAATAGGGTTTTTATTAATTATTATTAAAATACCGCATAATAAAGCTGTTATATTTATTATATCTAAAGATCCGGTTAAATACCCATTCGAGAAAATCTCAGGTATAGCTAGAAGTTGATAATACATTGTATTTTTTTTTATATTTATATTAACCTAATATTTAGGATAGCAATAAAATTATATCTTGTCTTTTAACCTGTAACATAATTTTAGCTTGCTTGCTACAATGGACGAGGGATGCATAGTGCTACGGGTAATACTACGGTAGCCTTGCGATTTTTCAAGCTAGCGCTGTAATTCCTATTCTTCTAATAGGAATAGGAATAGTAATAAGCACACCTAGCTATCTTTTAATGGCGTGGGGTAGGAACTTTGTTCGCGCCTAAAAAGGTATTTTTTTTTTCGAACTTCGTTCCCCCTATACATAACTCCTTTGTCCATATTCTTCTAACTCCATATCTTCCCCCCGAAGAGTCTGCGAGCTTTAGCTAACAAACTAAAACTAGCTCTGTGCTAGATAAAGGTATAAGTATTTGGCTATAGTTAGAAGCCCTTAATTACAACTAACTAAAAGCAAGTCTGCAAAGCCTTCATCGAGCTTGCGTCCCGATTCCTGCATACTAGTAATTAGCAAGATTATTTTATCTTTTTTCTATATAAAATAGATTACCGTCTGAATTAAGACTTAATCTTATTAGCTTTTATATATAAGGTTTTAGCATGCCAAATAGAACAATATTACTATGACTATTACGCAGGAACTAGCAGCTATAAGAAAAATACAGAGCTATATAAAAAAAAATACAGAGCTTTAGCTTGCTTTTAGCTTTTAGCTTGCTTATTAATCTAACGGTAAAAAGTGTAGAAGTACGAGGAGCTTTGCTAAGCCTTGTTAGTGCGCAAGCTATAAAAAATGCATTTTTTTCTAGCTTGCTAGCAAGCAAGCGCGTCCTCGCCTTCATAGTACGCTCTTGTTATGGCTAGCTAAAGCTAGCGCCTTAATTACAACCAGGTAAAAGCTAAAAGCAAAAGCCTTAATAAATTAAGAACCTCAATAATACATAGATACATATAAGAAAAGTCAAACTACATCCACGAAATGTCAGTATAGTATTCCTGCTTCATAACCAAGATGGTGATGATCTGTTAAATGGTATGAATATATTCTTCATAAAGCCACTGATAAGAATATTGTACCTATAATAACGTGTAATCCGTGGAAACCTGTACCGAAGAAGAAACATGTTCCAAATACACCGTCACTAATAGTAAAGGAAGAAACGCTATATTCTACCCCTTGGAAAAAAGTGAATATTAAAGCTAATAGAACTGTAAAGATAGAACCGTATAAAGCTCCTCTTCTTTCTCCTTTTATTAATGAGTGGTGTGCATAAGTAATAGTTGCTCCACTAGATAATAAAATTACTGTGTTAAGTAATGGTAATTCAAATGGGTTTACAGGTTCTATACCCATAGGTGGTCATTGAGCTCCTAATTCTACAGTAGGTGTTAATGCACTATGAAAGAATGCTCAAAAGATAGCTACAAAAAATAAACCTTCAGATACTATAAATAGTATTACTCCTAGATTTAACCCCTTTTGCACTGCTAATGTATGATTTCCTAAATATGTACCCTCTGCTATTATATCTCTAAATCAGAAAGACATAGATGCTACTAATGTTATTAATGATAAGTAAAACACTATATAGCTATTGTTAAATAAGTGCATTGATAATGCTCCGTTCACTGTTAATGCAAATAAAGCAATACTTGTATACAGCGGTCAAGGAGACGGTGACACTAAATGGAAGGGATGATCCTGAAAATTACTTCTTATTAAATTTGTTATATAAATTATATATTATAAATCTTTTAGTTATATACACATATTAAAAGCCCCTAAGATGAATCGAACATCTATCATAATATTAACAGTATTATGCTCTACCGTTGAGCTATAGAGGCTCAAATTGACAGCCGAAAGAGGTTGTCATGAACGCGCGGTATTTTATAGAGCGAAGGCCTTACTAACAAAGTGTACTCCTCCTTTGTTAGGGGAGGGTATTCCCTCCGGGAATCGCGCAAGCTATTCGCGCGAAGTGCGCCTAAAAATGTATTTTTTTTTTTGACTTCCATATTTCTATTCCCTAGGGGAATCAGCAAGCATACTTTGTTAGCACTAATACATTTTCCGATATAAGAAGTATACATAGACTGTTGCAGCTGGCTATAAACAAGCTATGCATATTTATGCTGCTTGCTATATTCTTTATAGGAGGGGGTAATTATAGCTTGCGCGAACAAAGTTAGCGCAACTCCCTTCCCCCATAAAATACGCTACAGCCTCCGTCCCGGAATAAAGCTAAAAGCTAAAGCTAAAAGCTAAAGCTAAAGCTATACATGCAGACTACGGAAAAGAGGTGATTCGAACACCTAGATGTATAAAACATAATACTTAGCAAATATCTTACCCTACCTATGGAAACTTTTCCTTCATTAGCTAGAGCTTTAGCTAGCGCTAATAAATATTTTATATAGGGAAGCATAATAGCCCCTCTAGCCGCCGGCGCATTAATTACAGATAGCTAAAAGCTAAAGGCAAGCTAAAAGCTAAAAACTAAAAGTTTTACGAGCTTCGCCCCCCCGGAGGGAATCAGCAAGCTCCCCCAGATTATAAAGCTAGTCTATAAAAGCTAACGAAGATATGTAGGCTACGTATGCTACTATACGAATTAGATCAGAATCGAACCGACATCTACTTCCGTGACAAGGAAGTCCTTTACCTATTTAAGTTACTAATTCTAGGAGACAAGAGATTCGAACTCTTAAAAGCAACAGCTATTGAGTTTACAGCTCAACCCTTCTTACCAATAAAGGAACCCTCCTTTATATAATATCTATATATTATATATTTTTATGGTTAATGTTAATTAATCCCGCGCAACTTCCACTACGCGAACCGTATTTCGACTTAACACTAATTAGAGCCACGCATACGAAGATTCCCAATAAAAGAATATATAAAACCTATTTGTTTTTTTTACTTGTTACTAAGAAAGCAAACTTATTGCGCATGCCCCTTTCAGCATGTGACGAGTGGTTAGTACCAATCCAAGGTCTATTCACCGTGACATGGTGATTCACGATTACTAGTAATTACTTATTCATGTAGTCGAATTTCAGACTACAATCCTTAAAATTTATATCCTATTTTTTGAGATTAGCTTAAATTCACATTTTTGCATCTCTTTGTTTAGGAATATGTGGCACGTCTATAGCCCACAATATCAAGGCCATGATGACTTGTCTTTGTCCCCTTTATCTTTCCAAATTTCCAGGACTGAATGCTTTATCGTAAATAAAAAAAATAAAGCCAGGGATTACGTTAATTTCATGGAAACCACAGTTCACAACATTAACTGGAAACAGCCGTGCAACTCCTGTAATAAAATTATTCAAATTGTGGTAAGGTTTTTCGTGGATCATCGAATTAAACAACATACTTCACTACTGGTGTCAGAAACGGTCTAGTGATTTCAGTTCCTGCGTTGCCACATTACTCTTGAGGTGAAATGCTTACACTTTCATTTATAGACCAGATATTAGGATTATAGCATAGGGTATTAGTTTGCTAGACTAACCCTAGACTATAATTGACCAATCTAACCTATGGCATTCATCATTTACTGCAAAGACTACTTGGGTATCTAATCCTGTTTGTTCTCTGTGCCTTCGTCCTTCAACGTCAGTTTTTACATAGAGGGCTGCCTTCGCCTTTACAGAGTCCCTTTGGTATCACGAAATTTCATCTCTCCTCCTCAAGTACTGCCCTCTTACATAAAACTCTAGTCAAGTACTAACATTTTATAAGCTATATTGACCGTCTGGGTACCCTTTAAACCTAATTAAGATGAATAACACTAGTCTCTTACGTATTACCGCGACTGCTGGCACGCAATTAGTCAAGACACGATATATATACTGTCATTATCAATATATAAACAAAGCTTCATTCAATTCTAATATAATCTTTTCATATGGGACGGCCAGTCCTATGGTGTTATATAACTCGCCCTCACAATAAGACTTCTCCTAAAGATATCGGACTTGACCCATAGCTGTTTTGCTCCCCATACTGGAAGACTTGCCACTTCTCCAAGTTGCCAGTTCAGCCGTTAGGCATTGACCAAGATTCCTCACTGCTGTACTAACTTGCATTGGGGTTTTTTCAGACCCAATGTGGTCGATCAACCTTTCAGATTCGACTACGAGAGTTTAAGGCTAGTTAAGTCATCACCTTAACTACTACCTATCTCGAAGATATTTATTATCCTCTTAAAGCAGAAACGATGAGAAGCCTAGCTTTATTTGCCAAGTTCTCATCCTGTTTCCTTTATTTATTATGAAGGATTTACCTCCACTTTAAGGCCGGCGAAGAATATCATTATACTCACCTGTACACCACTTTTTAATTGCTTACGAGCTTGCGCCTTCCCAAAGGGATAGCAATTAAAACGTACGATTAGCATGTGTCAAGCACTTGGACAGCATTCAATCAGAGCCATCACCAAACTCAACTTTTATTTTTTTTTGATATAGAACTATTCATATATCACTAATGGATCTAAATCCATTAACTAAGGAAAAAACATATAAGCTATTTAATGTAAATTTTACTAAAACAGATACTTTTCTATAAAATGCTATTTGCTCGCTATTTTTCATATAAATTATATAAATAATTTTGTATTATTTTCTTCATATATATCATATAACTTTTATTAATTTCCTGGGTGCAAAGCTGAGTTTAGTGCTTAGCTTTAGCTTGCTATATATAGCAAGCTAAAGCTATAGCTTACTATTTCTACCAGCACCTTAGGATAAATTGTTATTGTTCATTATAACTTTCCTCAATATAAACACTTAGTGGTAATAGCTTACCTATAGTCATTAAAAAAAAATAGGCTAACCGAAGCTTAGCTTATAGTTAGCTAATACCAGTAATTTCTGTAATAGCGGTAGCTGGTGACTAGATTTAGTCAAAAACAGCACAGATAATATGCTACTGTTTGCTAACGAAGTATGCTTGCTGATTCCCGTAGGGAATAGAAATAAATCTAGCTAAAGCTTATTATTATAGCGAATTGCTATAGTTCTAGCTAGCACATATTCTTATTGCTACAAAAGCTACAGCTAGCTCGCTACAAATATTAATGTAAATCTAATCCATCCTTTATATAAGAACTAGTTAGTACCACGAACACTTGCGCCTGGATGAAGGCTATTGCTAATTCTAAACCTGAAAAGGCTATAATAAATAATAAAGGTATTAATCCTAAAATGAAGAGTATAAAACCAGAATTCATTATATTATAAACAAACCCACTTAATATGCTTAATAACATATGACCGGCAGTTATATTAGCGGCTAATCTTAATCCTAATGACACATTTCTAGCAAGGTATGATATTAACTCAATAGTAACTAGTAAAAGTAAAAGAGCTAAAGGACAACCAGCTGGTACTAATAAAGAAAAGAATTTTAGACCATGTTTTTGGAATCCTAATATAGTCGCACCTAATACTATTGTAAAACTAAGAGCAAATGTTAGCGCAAAATGGCTTGTAGAAGCAAAACTGTATGGAACCATTCCAATTAAATTATTTATTAATATAAATATAAATAAAGTATATATAAATGGGAAATAAATTTGACCATTTTTAGGGTTTATTTGATTTGTAACTATATTATGTATAGTTACGTATAAAGATTCTTGAGCTATAGATCAGTTATTACTAACTAATTTATTATAGTTAGTTGAAACTATACTTAAAACTAATATAATTAAAGCTCCTATTGTTAAATATAATCCTATGTTAGTTAAAGATAGATGTAAGTTACCACCTAAAACTTCTAAATTTAATATGTCTCTTATTTCAAATTGATCTAAAGGACTTCTTATTTCTTCAGCTTGCGCTAAGAATAAATTTTGTTTTTCTATAGAAAACATCTAGTAGTATTATTACTACTATAATATATAAATCTTTAAAAAGCTAAATATTTGCAAAATAGTTGCTAGCGGAGTGCAATAGAATAAAGCTATTCCTGCCTAGCAGAAATAGTGACTCAAGAAAAAAAAAGAATAAAGGGCTTTTAGCTTTAACTGAAAGCTAGGGATAGCCTATATAACTAAACTACCCATAGCTAACAGTGTGGCTTATATCGTTAGAAGCTCATATTTATTTTACTAGCTATGCATATTTTTCTCTAGCTATGCAATTAATATTCCTCCTAGCTAGCGCAGCCGAGCTATAGCAAGCTATAATTTAGCAAGCTAAAGTAAAGCTTTAGCTTGCTAATCCCTAGTTTTATTATTTTTTTTATTAAAATATTGCTTATTTTAGTTATATTTATAGCTATAGCATTATTAATGCGGGCTTTTAGCTTTTAGCTTGCTTTTAGCACCCGAAGAATATGGATAGCACTAATATATATTATATTTTATTAATAAACATACGTGATAAGAATAAACGCACTATTCTTGGTAATATATATTTAGATAATACGTATAGAATAAATACTATTATAGCAAAAGCAAATACTATTTCATTCATATAATAAAAAGGTACTAATTGTGGCATATAAATTTTGATTATGTTAATTATAATACGTGCACACAGCGTCACTCGTAGGTAAAAAAAAGTATATAAGAGCTTTAGTCTGCTTAGCTATTATTATAGCTAGCTATTCTTTTTATAGCCAAGCGCAGTAAGCTTATATACTATATATTAAACTATTCATAGAATAATCTAATACGTTTAAAATTAAAGAAGGATATACACCTAATATAACTGTAAATAATACTAATATAAATAATAAGATAAATTCTCTTTTATTTACATCGTATATACTTTCTTCTAAGAATCTAGTGAAAGAACCACCGAAAGATATTCTATTAAACATATAGATAGTGTAGGCTGCAGAAAATACTACAGAAGAGCAAGCGAAAACACCTAATACTGGTAATCTTTCTATTATACTATAAAGTGACATAAATTCACCTACGAAATTTAAAGTTAATGGAGCACCGCAATTACCTAAAGCTAATATAAAGAATAATATAGCAAATATAGGCATTAATTGAGTAATTCCTCTATAAAAATATATAAGTCTAGTACCTGTTCTATCGTATAGTATTCCACCTGCACATATAAATAAACCACTTGACACAAACCCATGGGCTAAACCTAATATGATACTACCCTCTAATCCTTGTATAGTATTACTAAATACTCCTATTAAATATACTGAAGCGTGACAGACTGAACTATAGGCTATTAGTTCTTTTACGTCTGTAGTTCTTAGTGTACTAAAGCTAGCATATATTATTGTAATTACCGCTATAGTAAATACAACAAAAGTATAATCTAAAGAAGCTTTTGGTAATATAGGTAATATTAATCTAAATACTCCGTATAGACTTAATTTTAATACAATTGCGGCTAATACAATACTTCCACCTAAAGGAGATTCAACGTGAGCTTTTAATAATCAATTGTTTAAAAATATTGTAGGAGTTTTTACTGCAAATGATATAAATATTCCTATAAATAAGAATATTTGAGTTTTATATTCAAAATTTAGTTTAAATAATGTATCAAAATCTGTACTACCCATTATAGAAGATGTACTTAAAATGGACAGTAGTAAAAACAAAGAACCTCACAGTGTATATAAAAATAAATAGTAGCTCGCACTTACTTTATTATCTGATCCATATAAACCTATTAATATAAATAAAGGAGGTAATATACTTTCAAAGAATATATAGAATGACATTATATCTAATGTCATAAAAACTGCTAATAATAATGTTTCTAATAATAACATAATTATTAAATAAGATTTTACATTTTCTTTTATAGAGTCTCAATTAGATAATAATGCTATAGGCATTATTATTGTTGTCAATAATATAAAATATATGGAGATACCATCTACACCCAAGTAAATATCGAATAGTTGTACATTGTAGTGTTCTTGTACATACTGAAATTGATTAGAACTGTTATTAAATAAAATAAACATAACTAATGATATAATTAAATTTATTATACTACTAGTTAGCGCAATGGTTTTAGTATATAACTCTGAATTTTTTTTATATGATCCTATACTAGCTACAACTATTGTTCCTAATACTGGTATTGTGATTAATGAGGATAATAACATATCTAGTTCCTTAAAAAGAGATCATTCAAATAATTTACTATGTCCGCCTATATACATGGGTCTCATGGCCTAAAAAAAAAATAATTTTTTTATGGGTACTAGCGAACATATTCGCTAGTTAATTATCTTTCTCTGTTAATGTGTGCTAACTTACTAGCCCCATTTTTATATATAGGAATATCTAGAGACTAGATAGCTTCTTCTAGCTTATTACTTTTTTTTTACTAGTTACTAAAACATGTTCACATTTACAACAGTTATTCCAAATATATATAATAAACAAGGAATTAATATTATAAAAGCAAATAAAATAGGTAATAACACAGTTCAACAGAATGACATTAACTGGTCAAATCTAATTCTCGGGAAAGAGGCTCTTACTCAGATAAATATAAATATCATTATTGAGCTTTTTATACCTAAAGTTATACTATGTAAAAAGCCATCTACAGAAGAACTAGTTAAAATTTCTCTTAATTTAAAATATTCTAGAGATGTAATTCAGTTTATATCAAAAATATAAGCATATACATAATTTAATAAATCAAATCAATATACAATGTCAAATTCTAATAAATAACCTCCTAAAAATAAAATACTAGTAAATATACACATTAATACAATACTAGCATATTCAGCTAAGAAGAAAAAGACAAATATTACTGCAGCGTGTTCTGTCATAAATCCACTTACCAGTTCAGATTCAGCCTCTGCTAAATCAAATGGTGCTCTATTAGTCTCTGCCACAGATCCTATAAAGAATATTATTAATATACATAATAGGGGTAAAGCTAATCATACTATTTTTTGGAATTGTACATTTATATTTAAATTTAAGCTATTTTTTATCATTATTATTATTAATAATACAGAACTTAACACTAATTCGTAGCTAATTAATTGAGCTTTACTTCTTAAAGATCCTAAGAAAGCATACTTACTATTAGCACTTCATCCTGCAAGTAAAATACCATAAGTAGCTAAAGATGAAACAGCTAACATATACAATATTCCTAATTCCATATCTCCTAATGATAGCCCAGGACCGTAAGGAATAACTGCATAACCCAATAAAGCAAATATTAATGTCACTATAGGTCCTAAGAAAAATAGTATTAAATTAGCTTGTGTAGGGGCTACATATTCTTTTAAGATTAATTTTAAAGCATCTGCAAATGCTTGTAATAGACCATAGTATCCCACTGCGTTAGGACCTAGTCTTCTTTGCATACTTGCCATAGTTTTTCTTTCCGCAACAGTTACATAAGCTACCACTAATAAAGCAGGTAACATTAATATAATATTTTCAATTATTGAAATAATAGTAGGAGAATAATTCATTTTTTTTTTATTTTTAATTATCTTTCTCTGTTAATGTGTGCTAACTCACTAGCCCCATTTTTATATCTAGGAATATCTAGAGCTAGATAGATTATTCTAGCTATAGTAAGCTTTGTATCCTACGCGAGGAAGCGAATAGCTCTATTCCTGCATAGAGGCGGGAAGAGGGGAAGCTAAACAACAAGCTAGAAATAAGAAGGAATATAGTAAGCTAACTAGGTTTTGTTTAATCTTATAATATTAATAATACTAATTTAGTGCGCTTCGCGCTTCGCGCTTCGCGCTTCGCGCTTCGCGCTTCGCGCTTCGCGCTTCGCGCTTCGCTACATATTCCTGCAGGCTAGCTCTGTAGCTTTATATACTTTTTTATTATAGTGCTTCCTCCAGCACTTATAAGGAAGGGTTGTTCCTATATCTAGCTGCAAGCAGTAAGCAGCAAATAATTATTGTATAACCATAGCTGCTATTAATGTTTATAAGAAGCATTTAATCTATTAAATTCATTAACTTTATCTAATATTTGCGAAGTATAGTTAACGTTTTCTTTCTTTAATTTACCCTCTATTTCTAATCCTTTCTGTAATAAATCATTAATTTCTTGGCCACGTGTTGTTATTAAACGATCAATAATACTTATTCTTCTGCTAAATTTCTCAGCATCAGTGTCCGACATATTACCAGGAACATCTAATGACATATTGCCCCCTCCATCTGTTATAACATTTATATTATTAGTTAATATGATATTGTGAAATTGACTTATAAAATCAGAAAGTTGAGGTAATAGTTCATTAATCTTTAAAGTTATTTCTGTAAGCTCTACCGGGGCAGCCGTACTTTTTAACGGAAGATCTGCAAATACATGAGGTCTAGGTATATGTATATCTTTATATAATAAAAGATTAATTAATTTTTGTTTCATACTTTTTGTTATTGTAATTATAATACGTGCACACAGCGTCACTCGTAGGTAAAAAAAAAGTATATAAGAGCTTTAGTCTGCTTAGCTATTATTATAGCTAGCTATTCTTTTTATAGCCAAGCGCAGCTAAGCTTATATACTATATATTAAACTATTCATAGAATAATCTAATACGTTTAAAATTAAAGAACATAGAAATGCTATTTATATACTTTAGTGCTATCCTTTTCATAACGAGGAGTAGCTTTAACTGGCTATTTTTTTTTTAGCAGAGCGTACACTCGGAGGGAGGGTACTCTTATTTAGTTTTCTACAGCTTTTAGCTTTATTCATCGCCCGTAGCTGTGTTAAAGGATAGATTTTCTGTGCTTTAGCTTTAGTGCAGTTGCACTAAAGCTAAAGCAAGCCCCCCAGCTACCACTATTACAGAAATTACTGGAATTAGCTAGTTAATCCTTAAATTTGCCCCCACCTTTAAGAAGCCTAAATTAGTAAGTTAGCAAGGTGAAGCTCTATGAAGCGAAGCTATAACAAGCTAAAGCATGAAGAAGGCAAGGATACCTTGCTTACCCCTCCCCTATAATTAAAGCAGGCCAAGCTTTACAAGCTAAGTTAGGTATTAAATGTAGGTATTAAATATTATGATCGAGAAGCAAAAATAGCCAAAAAAAAATTTTTTTATTGATTTAATAGACTACTTATTATCTACATAGTTAACCGGGGTATAATATTAATATTATACTCTATCTCATCTCAGGGTCGAACTAAGATCTAAATATTAGAAGTATTCTGCTCTGCCATTGAGCTAATGAGACTAGCAATATAGCCTCTTAGTGTATATATATCCTATATACTAAAGATTAGCTATAGGCCTATATTTATAAATAAATGGTAACTACTAATCTAATCCAGTTTAGTATGTCTGTGGCTAACCCCCCCTAGATAAACTAGAGTTTGCTTTATGTATAGCTTTATTGATTTTTTTTTTATAGTTTGGCTATAAGCAGCTTGCGCTAACTAATGCATGGATATCTAATTAACCAGATAAAGACATATATAAAGCTAAAAGCTAAAGCGCATTAATTTTAGCTTTGTAATGGTAGACTCACAAATGCATGAGGTTTAGGTGGGCTTGATAAACCTCACTCTAAGCTAGTGTAACTTCTATTTAAATTCGCTTGCAGTACGTCTGTGTAGAATCCAGGAGTTAATCAAGGATTTCTAGATGCAACTTTTCCTTCCACTAATTGTGAATATACAATATATAAGAATAATCAAGCAGCTATTACACTTACTATAGAACCTATACTACTGATTAAATTTCAACCTGCAAAAGCATCAGGGTAATCACTAATTCTTCTAGGCATTCCTTGTAAACCTAAGAAATGTTGAGGGAAGAATGTAAGATTAACCCCTATGAATAAAAGTCAGAATTGAACTTTAGCTAAATTTAAGTTATAATTTAAACCTAATATTTTAGGTATTCAGAAATATCAACCTGCAAACATTGCGAATACAGCTCCCATACTTAAAACATAGTGGAAATGAGCAACTACATAATAAGTATCGTGGAAAGCTATATCAAGTGATGCATTGGCTAATACAACACCACTTAATCCTCCTATTGTAAACATAAATACAAAACCTAATGAGAACAACATAGAAGGTGTCATTTTTATAGATCCTCCATAGCAAGTAGCTAATCATGAGAATATTTTTATACCTGTAGGTACAGCAATTATTAATGTAGCAGCTGTAAAGTAAGCTCTTGTATCCACGTCTAATCCAACAGTATACATATGATGAGATCATACTATAAATCCTAATATTCCTATAGACATCATAGCATACACCATACCTATATAACCAAATATTGGTTTATTTGAATTAGTTGATATAGTTGTACTAATTATACCGAAAGCAGGCACAATTAATATATAAACCTCAGGGTGTCCGAAGAATCAGAAAAGATGTTGGAATAATATAGGATCTCCTCCACCTGCTACTTCAAAGAATGATGTATTAAAATTTCTATCTGTTAACACCATAGTTATACCACCAGCTAATACAGGTAATGATAATAAAAGTAATACTGCTGTTATAACTACTGCTCATCCGAATAATGCTAATTTATGTAATCTTATTCCTGGCGTTCTCATATTTACAATTGTTGTTATAAAATTTATCGATCCTAATAAACTACTTACCCCTGTTAAATGTAAAGTAAAAATAGCAAGATCTACACTTGGTCCGCTATGACTTTGTAATCCTGATAATGGGGGATAAAGTGTTCAACCTGTACCCACTCCACCTTCAATTATGGCTGAAAATACCAATAATATTAAACTAGGAGGTAATAATCAGAAACTTATATTATTTAATCTAGGGAATGCCATATCCGGACCACCTACCATTAAAGGCATTAAAAAATTTCCAAACCCACCTATTAATGCGGGCATAACCATGAAGAATATCATTAATATAGCGTGACTGTAAATTACACTGTTATATAATTGATTATTAGAAATATATTGAACTCTTGGCCCACTAAGTTCAAGTCTAATTAACACTGAAAAAGCTGTACCTAATAATCCAGAGAAAAGAGCGAATATTAAATACAATGTACCTATATCTTTAGCATTTGTTGAATTAAATCATCTTTCCATACCCATAGACATTTGGGATCTTAATGTTAAACTAGGCTGGTGGGACCACTTTCCTTATCTAAAGACAAAATTAGGAAATAATTTAAGTACTTTTTGTGAACATAATTTTTCACTTAAAAGTTATTAACTAATATTTTTAATTAATAATTACAAGCGAACTTACTCTGCGTTGCAAAAGGGAAGGCAAGCTCTATTTCCTCTAGCTATCCTCCTCTAAAGATTTGGCTAAATTTAATAGGGTGGGGCTTTGCAGATTTTTTATCGCGCAAGTGAGTTGCGCCTAAAATATGCTAAAGCTCTCCACTATAAATTAATGTAATGTAATGTAATGTAATAACTGTTCTACAATCATATTATATTTTAATTTTTGAGCGTAAGCTCTTATTTTTGTAATTTATTATCGGCCCGCCTAGCACTAGCTAGTGCTCGTTACTACTAAAAAATATATAAGTGAATAATCATCATGTGGTTTAGCTTATTTTTGCTACTTAGTTTTAAACTGCTGTAATAAACTATGCAGCCTGATAATTTATCAAATTATTCGATTATGGTTACTAATAGTGCAATATACTGGGTATATGCTTCTAGTTTGCTAGCTTGCGAATACTAACTGGCTAAGTATATATTCGCAATCTAGCAGCCATAAAAGTACTATTCTAAAATATTTAAAATACAAATATTTATTTTCGCTTACTTTTGTTTGCTTAGCCCCTTCTTGTTTTCTTCGTGCTTAACTTTGATTTTTCGAAGAAAAAATATACATACATAAAGCTTTAGCTCTATTTCATAGCAGGCTTAACAGAAAAGCAGGCTACGATCATTTATATAATAACGACCATCGTGGCTATTTAGTGTAATTATTATAGTATAGTTAAGTTATAGGGTAAAAAAAATGCGAACGCGCCTAAAAATGTATTTTTTTTTTCGAGCCTCGCCCCCCGGAGCTTCGCCCTCTTATAAATATAGTTTTTAGCCCTGTCTTTATGCAGCAAAGTATATATATACTTATAGCTAGTGCATTTTTTTATAAAAGCAAGGGTAGTGCGTAATAATATACTAATACTATAACAAAAATTCATCTATATTAATAGTAACTTATTCATATTTATAAATATTAGTTAATATATAATTAATAAGCGATTAAAACTTATTTTATATGGTAACTAAGAGCGAGCTTTAGCTTGCTAGCAAGCTCGCCCCATCCTTTGTTAGCAAGCTCGCTCTACTATTAGCCGTAATAGCTCCAGTTAGCACAAGCTACTTTTTATAGCATAGCTATGAATACGAGGAGCTTTGCTAAGCCTTGTTAACGAAGAGAGGGGCTTTGCTAAGCCTTCATAGCACTGCGCATTTAAGGGCGCAGTGCTACTAAATAAAAAAGATTAAGGAGGAATTGAACCTCATACAAATGATCTGCAATCACCGTGTAAAACCGTCTACAATCTTAATCTTTGCCCAGTACTACAAAGCCAGCGCCTTGTTTAGGGCGCACTCGCACGAATAGTTGCGCGATTCCCGGAGGGAATACCCTCCCCCCTAATTATTTGGAAGGAGTCAGCTCTAGCTTTAATGCTTTAGCTATAAATATAAAGCACTAGCTAGCTAATAAATAGCTAGCTAGTCGTAACAATACAGCACTACTCTGTAGTCAAGAGCAAGCTTTACATAGCGTTATACTTATATATTTTTGGCATTATTTTGTAATTCTAAATCTACAAGAGTATTTTCTAATATACTTACTGCCGGTAATATAAATAAGAAATGAGAAAAATATAACGCAGTACTTAATTGTCCTATTTCTATAAACGGGCTTTCTACGTGTTTAGCTCCTAATTGCATTAACATTAAAAAATTCACTAAAAACAGGTAGAAAGCTATCTTGCTTAGGGGTCTAAATTGTAAACCTTTAGTTAACCCTAAATCAGCTTTAGGTAATAGTAAAATAATTAGTATTGCAGCTAACATTGCGATAACTCCTAATAATTTATTAGGGATAGATCTTAAAATAGCATAGAATGGTAATAAATATCATTCAGGTACTATGGCAGGTGGTGTTTGCATAGGGTTAGCCATTATATAATTATCACTATCACCTAAAACATTAGGCATAAAGAATACAAAGATACCTAAAACAAATATAAAGATAAATATAGTTATTAAATCTTTAAATAAGAAATAAGGAGCCATAGGCATTCTATCATAATATACTGGTACTCCTAAAGGATTACTTGATCCAGCTGTATCGTGTAAAGCTATCATATGCATTAAAACTAATGCCGCTAATATAAAAGGTAATACAAAATGTAAAGCAAAGAATCTGTTTAAAGTTGCGTTATTTACGCTAAAACCTCCTCAAATGAACTCAACTATGTCTTGTCCAATTCAAGGAACAGCACTAATTAAATTAGTAATAACTGTAGCACCTCATAATGACATTTGTCCATAAGGTAGAACATAACCCAGGAATCCTGTAACTATCATAACGATAAGGATTATTGTACCTATAACTCATGTCAATGTTCTTGGTGCTCTATAAGATGCGTAATATATACCTCTTCCTATGTGTAAGTACACTAAAAAGAAGAAAGCTGATGCTGTGTTACTATGTAAGTAACGTACTAATCATCCATTGTTTACATCACGCATAATATGTTCTACAGAATTAAATGCTTCTAATACTGAAGGGTTATAATGCATAGCTAAAGTAACTCCAGTTACAATTTGTATAACTAAACAAACTAATAATAAAGATCCGAAATTTCATAAGTAACTTATATTACTAGGTTGTGAAGCGTCTATTAAATAACCATTAGCTAATTTTAATAAAGGGTGATTTTTTAATATTCTCATAATAATTATAATTATATATATATGGTATATAAATATATCTATATAGCGAGCTTATTTATTCCTGCGGAGGATAAAAAAAAAATGTATTTTTTTTCGCTGCGCTAGAGCTTACGCCTTTCTAGAAAAAATGTGCTAGTGTGCGCTTATAATGGGTATATATTTATTTATTTTTTTAGTAATATTAGGTAGCCCACAGTAAGGCGCGGGGTAAAAATGTATTTTTTTCGAGCTTGCGCAGCCCTCCTCCCCCACTATATGGAGCTTGGATGCACCTTACTGTGAACAGCTAGAGGTATACATTAAGCGGTATAATTTACAGAACTATAGCTAGCTAGCTTTTTACGAATTGACTCGCTAGCTATAAAAAATTTATTTATAGCAAGCTTTGTGATTCCAGCGTAGCTGGAATAGAGCTTCCCTCCACGCCTAGCTTTTTATAGCAGCTAGTTCTCCCTGATTAGAAGAAGAGCTTACTATGAATACGAGGAGCTTAGCTAGGCCTTGTTAGGGCGCGAATTTCCTCGCGCCACCTTTCTTACAGAGCTGTGAAATTAGCACATACGATGTATTCTCCTATCAGTTCTAACTCGATAGCTTTCCGTCCCAGAAAACACTACGCGCCTTAGATCACACCTTGCAAGATTATCTTCCTCCACCTATATATTGTATAGCTAGGGAGAGAAGTTGTATGCTACAACTATGGACAATGAACCAAGTGAAAGGGTGTTGAGTAAAGCCGGATTCAAGTTCTTTAAAGATAAGTATAGGTGGTGTGTAGGCGGAGCCTCGTAAGATATAAACTTTGGCAAATGGTCCGAGAGGAATGAAAGCTTGCTTTATTACATTGCAAGCTAAAAGCTAAAAAGCTAGAAGGATGGTTTAGTAGTTATACATTTAAGGGGGAGCTTCCGCTTTAGTTTATAGCTTTAGACTGCGGATTTTTATCCGATAAAAAGGGCTTGCTATGAAATACGCATTCATAATAAGATTAGTCCATAAGGTAACATACAAGCTTGCTTATATACTTTTATTGTAATAATTATCGGCCTAAGCTCGAGCTTGCCCTTTAGCTCCGCCCGCCTTCATAGCCCTACTTAAAATATGCTAAAGCTACCTCTCTAGTTTCTAACCTATAACCAAAAGTATATTGATCATAAGCAATACCACTATAATTTAATTCCCACACTCAACTCTCTAGAGGGCAAATTAAAGCTGTAAAGCTAAGCCAGCTAAGCTATAGGTATTGAATATTATGATCGAGAAGCAAATAACAAAAAAATTTTTATTGATTTAATAGACTACTTATTATCTACATAGTTAACCAGGGTATATTGTTAATATTATACTGTATCTCATCTCAGGGTCGAACTAAGATCTAAATATTAGAAGTATTCTGCTCTGCCATTGAGCTAATGAGACTAGGGGCTATTAACACTTTATAAATGTACTACGAATGTTTGCAATACGTTGTACCGTAGGCAAGCAAGCATGCACCCCTTTTATTCTAATATTTATAGCTTCCTTTATTTACGCTTAATAAGCAATATAGGCTACATAGCTATCTCTCGGACAGGGTCAGAGGAATAGTAAAAAAATACACCTTACTCATAGCGCTGAGATAAGGCCGACTATTTTTTCAAGATATCGTAGTGCAGGTTAGTATCTAAATCTATAAAAAAGGCTATAGCCCCGTTAATAAATATATTTATATTTATTACAAATTAATGCTTGCTTTTAGCTTTTAGCAAGCTTAGGCTTGTTAAAAGCTAAGAGCTATAGATTAAGGCGGGCTATGAAATAGAGTTCCTCGCGCTAGTTAGAAATTAAAGAACGATCTTTATATAACATAAGAATTACTAAGCTTGCTATTGTAATAGAATTTACCACGTCATCTACTACCTGAACAAAAGTAAAAATAGATAAGTAGAAGCAAATTCCTATTAAAATATAAAGAGCGTAATTAGTAACGACTCCATTACTTAAGCTAGAAATTATTTTACTAGCTTTAGTTAAAATAACACCAAATCCATAAGGACCTATTGATTCAATACTACCTTTATCTAAAACTTTTGTAGTTTGACCTCCTATCTCTAAAACTGAATTAACAATGTATTTATTATAAAAGAATTCAACTAAGAAACGTTGATTGAAGAAACCATAAATATAATATCCTAAATTAGATAATTTAAAGTTAGATATTATATTTGGCATAAATTCTGAATATATTATGGCTAATGCTGAGAAAGAAACAGTAAGGATAAAAGGAATTAATTTAAATATAGTAGGTACACCAAATTCAGTGTCAATCATTATTTCATGAACAGGGTGAATAAATATACTATTGTCTATAAAGAACCCTGAACCTAAACCTATGAAAATATCTCTAGTGATATATCCAAAATATATCGAAAATACAGCTAATATCACTAAAGGTAAACTGATAAATATATCACTTTCATGAGCATTTCTATAATAATTAACTGGTCCATTAGGATTAGTTAAGAAAGTTAAGTATATAACTTTAACTGAATATAATGTAGTAAATATAGCCCCAATTACTGCTATAACGTATACATCAATACTACTAAAATGATATTGACCATAGGCAGATTCTAATATAAAATCTTTACTATAAAATCCTGTCATAAAAGGGAAAGCGACTAAACTAAGACTAGCTATTAATATTACAGAATAGGTTAAAGGTAGGAATGATATTAATCCCCCGTATTTTCTTAAATCTTGATTATCTACTACAGCATGTATAACTGCTCCTGCCCCTAAGAATAATAATCCTTTATAGAAGGCATGATTTATTAAGTGAAATATTGCTACATTATAAGAAGATAAACCTATAGCTATTACCATCATACCTAATTGACTCATAGTAGAATATGCGATAATTTTTTTTATATCTTGTTGAAATAATCCTATTAATGAACTAAATATTGTAGTAATAGCTCCTAATCATAAACAGATTAATAATACAGCAGAGCTATATTCTATTAAAGGTGATGAACGAATTAATAAATATACTCCAGCTGTAACCATTGTAGCTGCATGTATTAAAGCAGATACCGGTGTAGGCAATAATGTTGATTTTCATTATGTACTTTAATAGTACGTATACGATGAAAATGCTCAATAACTCGCGTTATTGTTCGGACTATATCTTCAATTAATTAATTGATAAGTTTTGATAAAGATTTTATAGTAACTCTACCTTCTAGAGTAAGATGTTTTTTATTTTTAACTAATTCATAAATTTTTAATCACCTTTTATATGATATATATTTTTTTGTTTTTAATGGATATATATTTAAATATTGTAGAATTTTATTTAATTTACTAAAATTCACTACTGTATTATTACCATTATAACTTTTTACATGAGTAACATATCCATTTATTTTATCAGCTAAATCTTGACTAAATTCTAAATCATCTTTTGGAGATATAACATATCTTACTGTTGTTATAGCTTGACCTGTCGATTTAGTTACTGATGTAGAGGAAGTAAAACAACCTTCAGCATCGGTAAACCCGGATAATCATGCATTATTTAAAGTAAACACGTGTTTATTTTCTACACATTGTATATTTGTTTTATATATTTTATTAAATGCATCTACTCATAATTTAAATTGACTTAATTTATGTTTAGTTACAATATTACCATTAAATATTTGAATTAATTTAAAGATATTATTTTTATCTCTAACTCTATAATGATGAGTTTTATTTGTTTTATCTTGTACAGAGGCGGATCCAAATCCTAATTCCTTTTTTATATAAAACAGTATTTGAGCATCTACACTAGATTGTGTAACTTTAAACTCTAAATATCCGTTATTATTTACAATAAAAGATCCGTCTCCTTCGGAAAAACCTATAAATCATCATTTAAATTTATCATTTAATTTAATTGCTTCACATGTAGTCTCTGAGGATCCCCCTATAGCTGTTTTGCTGGAGTTTCCTGCGGATTGTCCCTCTTCTTGGATTTTGCCGAAGTCTACTAAGTAAACAGAGGACCAAGAATTTAAAACGGGGTGTTCCCGCATATAGTGAAGTTTAAAGAGAGCCCTGTTTAACATACCCTCCATGGCCATAGGTAATCAGATATGAAGACCTACTTGAGAACTTTTTGCCATTGCACCTATCAATAGACATATTCCTATAATTGTTGTTATATTTTCATTAATATAAGGAGCTAATGAGAATACAGTACTATAATCTAAAGTCCCTAAAGTTCATAATAAGATAAACATACCTATCATTAAGAAAGCATCTCCAACTCTATTAGTTAAGAAAGCTGAAAGAGAACTTTGATTAGCCGCTATTCTAGTGAATCAAAAACTAACTAATAGATATGAACAAACACCCACACCTTCTCATCCTACGAACATAACTAAATAATTATTACCAGTTACTAGTATTATCATCATAAAAGTGAATAAACTTAAATAACTAAAGAATCTTTGATTGTGGGGGTCATGACTCATATATCCTATTGAATAAAAATGAACTAAAGAACTGATTATCAATACAGGTATTAACATTGATACTGTTAAACTATCAAATTGAAAGTTTCATGCCATATTAAATGATTCGTTATCTAATCATTTAAATAAATTTATTGAAACGGGATTATTATTAAATCCTACTTCAAAAAAGCTAATGATAGCTAATATTGTAGTTATCATTATACTTAAACAACCTAAAATACGGCTACCTGTAACACCGACTTTTCTACCAAAAAAACCGGATACTATAGATCCTAATAAAGGTAATATAATTATACTTAAATACATTATTTATATTCTATTGCAATACTTCCTCTTAGTCTATAAAAAGCTACTAAAATAGCTAAACCGATAGCAGATTCTGCACCAGCAACTACTATAATGTATATAGCATATGTTTGTCCTATTATATCATCAATATTAACAGAACTTACCAATATTAAGAATGTTATAGATAATAGCATTATTTCTATAGAAATAAGCATTAATATTATATTTTTTCTATTAAATACAAACCCTAAGATTCCTATTAAAAAAAGTACTAAAGTTAAATTCATATTTTATCTAAAACTACTAATTGTTCGGTGGTGGCAAGCACGAACGAAGTTCCCTCTTACTATGAAACAGCAGCTGTGCTTACCCACCTATAATTATGAGTATTCCACCAACTATTCCTGCTACGACCTTGCTATGAAGAGGGGGAAGCTCGCTCTTCTACTAAAAAAAAAAAAAGTAATGCGCGTTAGAGCTTGCGGATTCCTGTAATAGCTTTAGCATGCTATTCCTAGCTCGATCTTTAGCTAGCGTAGCCTTTATAGCATGGAATAGCACTACTACCTAAGAATACTTTCCCTTCTAATCCTAACTAGAGCATGGATAGAAAATCTGCAGTATTTTTTATATAAAAAATTAAGCCTATGAGGCGACTATAAAGCTCGCTAGCCGCTTTATATATTTTTTTATTAAGGAATAGTAACAGGAATTAGCAAGCTATATATAAAGCAAACAGCTTAAAATATAAGCTACAGCTTTATCCTACTTTATAGATTACGTCTAGGTATGGCTAATAGTAGCTTTATTAAGTACAAAGTTATAATAAGCTAGTATCCATACGCAAGCTATACATAAGCAAACCCATAGTTATAAGTATAACTATCGATAAACAAAATTATCGATAAACAAAATTATCAATAACTATACTAAGGATATTGTAGACTTGAACTACAATCATGATGACCGTACCATCTTGTTCTACCATTGAACTAATATCCCTTTAGTAGCGCGGGCGAAGCTCGCGCTACTACTAATTTATTAATTTAACTTTATACATTATAGTTACCCTATAGGGCGAAACTAGAGCTAGCTATAGAAAGCTAGTCATAGCGAACAAAATACCTCGCTCTATTAAACTGAATATAGTCAATGCACAAATTTATCTATATTTACAGATTCTATAACTATAGGCATAGAACTATGAAGAATTCCACATATTTCTGAACATTGCCCATAGAATACTCCTTCTCTATTTATGAAAACGGATACTTGGTTTAATCTACCAGGGTAAGCATCACATTTTATACCTAAAGATGGACAAGCAAAAGAATGTATAACATCACCTGATGTTATTACAAATCTTATATGTGTTAATTCAGGAACTATTACTCTATTATCAACCTCTAACATTCTTAATCCTCCATCTTCTAAATCAGAATCAGGTACTATATAAGAATCAAATTCTATAAATTCTTCATTTGAATCTATGAAATCTGGATATTGGTAACTTCAATATCATTGATGACCTTCAGCTAAAATAGTCATAGAGGGGTCATTAACTTCATCCATCAAATATAACAATTTGAATGAAGGGAAGGCTATTAATATTAATATAACTGCAGGAGTTATAGTTCATATTAATTCAATTAATGTACCGTGATTTAAGTATTTATGTGATATTTGTGTTTTAGTTGATGCAAAATTTTTTATTATAGAAAATAATATTCATCCTACTGCAAATAAAATTAAAACTAAATAGTACATAATATTATCATGAAGTTCCACTAATCCTTCCATTTGTGGAGTAGCACTGTCTTGGAAATAAATACCTCAAGGCATAGGTGCATCAAAATTAATAAATGTATTAAATAAGTGTTTCATATATAAATTTTTAATATATAATTTCTAATTATATCTCTTTATATACATCCTTTAACTGTAGCTTTCACCTTTCACKGCTATAAATACGCTTTGTTAGCAGGCTCGATCGAGCTACACATACATAGCAGGAATTAGAAGCTACAGGAACTGTAGTATAAATATAATAGAATTGCCGCCCGTTGTAAAGGTAGCTCTAGCTTTTAGCTTTATATATGCGCTAGTTATAAAAAGAATAAAAATATAGACCTGCTTTAGCTTTTAGCTAGCTATATTCGCCCCTTAAGGTACGGATGTGACTAGCTAATACTGTGCGCATCTACTAATTATAGCTTGCCTTAGCTTGCGTTAACTAAAGCTATTATAGAAAATTAGCAATCTAGAAATATATTTTACAACGAAACCAGCTGCTTGCTACTAATAAATAGTTATATAAGGCTAAAATACATAAAATAACATCTATAAAAATAGTGCTTATAGCTAGTTTATAGCTGTATACAGCCTTTTTACTAGAGGTTGCGTTACTTTGGCTGATTTTTTCTAAGAAAAAATATGCACATAATGAAGGCGCAACTCGTAGAAATAACAGCCATCATGTCTACTAAATACCATTTGCCAAATCTTTAGGGAGGATAGCCAGAGGTAATTTTCTGCTTGCAGCTAAAGCTATGCTGTATCTTTTTTTTTTACTAATAGCTAAAAAAATTTAAACCCGGGGGGGCCACATACTAAACTTTTTACCACTTTAGTCTATTGCCTTATATTTGTCCCAATGTATAGTATTATTTTCTAATCCTAGCTTTAGTTTTAGCTATTTTAGGTGAAGCGCTCCGAAGGGGGGCGCAAAGCGAAAATCGCTTTAGCTTTTAGCTTACTTGCTTTTAGCTAAAGCAATATTTTTTTAGTACTATGAAGCTATAAAAAGTAGCTTGCGCTAACTAATGCAGGGATAGAAAAATATTCCTAGCTTATACCCAGCTACACAGAAATTAGCTAGTTAAAGCACTCGTAAAAATTAAGAGTACGAGTACACTTTGTTAGCAAGCTCGCCTTAAAAAAGATTATTATTATACAACATATAATAATAATAAAGCCATCATTAAAGCAAATAAGGCAGTTGCTTCTGAGAAAGCAAACCCTAATATTGAGTATGAGAATAATTGATTTTTTAAGGATGGATTTCTAGCCACTCCTATAATTAGACACCCAAACACTACACCTATACCAACTCCAGCACCTGCTAGACCAATAGTTGCTAATCCCGCTCCAATAAGTTTTGATGATTCTAACATCTAGTTAATTATATAAAAATGTAAATGTGAATGTATTGAAAAAAAGAATATCGTGTCCTTAGCTAAGTAAATTAGCTAACCCTATAATAGGAGGAGGGCAGCCTACTACTTAAGATACTAGGTAGCTTCCCTCCTATTAAGGTTGTAGTTAGAAATTATTTGTAGCTTGCGTAAGCTAAAAATAGTAGTTTCACAAATTAATACGCTAGGCTATTAGGGTGGAGGCTAATATATATAATAGTTTAACGGGTGAGCTTTAGCTTGTTAATTACTAATACTAGTAAGCTAAAGCCTTCATACTCTTTTTATATGCGAGCTTTATAAAGGCGGGGCAAGCTCTATAACTTGCTTATTTCTATTCGTGTTTAGTATAGCTTTAAGCTAACGCAGTAATAGCTTGAGCTTGCTTTAGTTTTTAGCGCGAGCCTCTGTGAAGGCTTTTGCAGATTTTTATTCGAAAAAGCCTTCATAGCAGAAAAATCCGCAAACTAGAAAATTAGCAAGTTAAGGGGGGGCGGTGTGTATGACCTTTAGCACGAGCTTTATAAAAAAAAATATATTTTTTTCTAAAAAGGCGTAAGCTCTAGCGCAGCGAAAAAAAAAATACGAGGACGTCGCTATGAAGGCGGGCGCGAAGCTCCGCCTTTATAGCTAGCGCTAGCTATAAATCTTCATAGTTAGCGCTGCTGCTTCAAATAAAGTACCGCTATTACTGGGGAACTTAGTTCGCGCAACCATATCCGATAGATACCAAGCTACTATGGTAGTAACTGAAATTGCAAAGCTAACAATAACTCTACTCTTGCACTGCATAGCTTTGCTAAACACAAGAGTAAAAATTTTACTGCTACTTATGTTCAGTAAACATATTAATAAATTTTTTTGATTTATAAAAATAATTATTAGATTGTCTACTATCTATTTTCAAGGCATTTTTACCTAATTCAAATACAAATCCCGCAGTTATTATACCTATGAAAATTAGCACTACTATTAATCCGTAAATACCATTTTCATATACACTTATACCATATGGATATATTACTAATATTTCTAAATCTAATAAAAGGTAAACTAATGCAAATATGAAGAATTTAACACCGAATTGAGTTCTATTTTGACCAAGAAAACTGTGAAAACCACATTCAGAAATACTATATTTTTCTTGGTATGGGTTATGTGGAGCTAGTATGAAATTAAGAAGTAAAAAAACTATTGTTAAAATAGTAACAAAAACAAAAAGAAAAGTTACACTACTCATTTAATTGTTAAATAAAATTTGTACCAATATGGTACCCATGCTTAGCCATTCTTTGTTCATAAATAAAAATAATAGAATAACAAGTGTAATTATAGAAATTACAAAAGAAATAGGACTTGATATAGCTATATTTTTATAGTTAAAGTTTAATTTATTAATTATTTTTTGATTATTATCTAAAACATTACCTTTTAATACCAGATTTTCCAATAATGGATTTATTTTATATTCAGGTAAACCAAAGAACATTTCTTTTATTATACCTAAATAATAAAGTCCTCCTATAACACTAGTCAATATCGCTATTAAAGATAAGAAAATAAGACCTTTATCTAAGGCTGCACTTAACACCATTTGTTTTCCAAGAATCCTATTTAAAGGTGGAACCCCTACAAATGAAAATATAGTAATAGCCAAACTTATAGCTAAGAAAGGATTTATATAAAAATAACCTTTCAATTGAGTTACTAATTGGATAGGTGAATTATTTTTGTCCATTAATTCTTCATGTTCTTTGTTTTCACTTATATAACAATATAAAGAGAACCCTATAGCTATTAATATAACAAATGCATTTAAATTACTTATAGAATATTGTGTTAAATAAAATATAAATGCTTGAGTAGATTCTACACTAGATATACCTAATGCTAAAAGTATAAACCCTACGTGAGATATAGTACTATAAGCAAATAATCTTTTAATTCTAAATTGAGTTAAACCTACCACAGTTCCTATTATTAATGAGAATAGTGAACTTATTAGTAAAATAAATGTTCAACTCATTTCTGAAAAACTACTGTTAGTATAATATACTAATTGTAATAATAATATAAATATAGAAATTTTGGCTATTATAGCTACGAATGTTGTTACTATTGTTGGTATAGCGTCATAAACGTCAGGTGATCAAAAATGGAATGGTGCTGCACTTACTTTAAATAAGAATCCTATTGTAAAAATTACTAAAGAAAGATTAATATAATAAGGTGTATATCATAAATTTGTAGAAAGATCACTTATACTAGTTATGATGTATAAACCATCTAAATTAGTAGTACCTGAATTAGCATATAATAAACTAGTTCCTAATAAGATAAAACATGAGCTTAATCCTCCTAATAAAAAGTATATTAAACCACCTGTAGTAGATAATTCAGAGTTTCTATATATAGTACTTAATATATATAAACCATAACTTTGTAATTCTATAGCTAAGAAGATAGAAACTAAGTCATTAGTTGACATTAAGAATATTGCACCTGTTATAATAAATAATAAAATTAAAGGATATTCTATTATTTTAAGATGTTCACCCATTTTATTTATTATTTTTGTATTATAATAAACAAAGTTATTAAAAATTAAATCTTTAAAAGATGAATATTCTGGTACTCACACCTTTCTAGGATAAAAGCTAGTTAATGTTAATATTAATATACTAACTAAAAATAAGAAAATATGGAATATTTGTGTAAGATTTGTAACTAATAATAAACCTCCATGTAGAGCTATACCTTTAGTAACTACACTTAAAGAGGCGATATCATTTAATATACAATATGCTAATATAATCATAGCTATTCTATTATATAAAATAGATATGTCACGTCTCAAATTAACGGCATTTGAAAGTAAAAGAGAAATAATTGATAAAACTATCATGACTTAAATTAATAAAAAAAAATCTTCACCCTAAAGGGTTTAGCTAAACTAGCTAGCCTGGAAAAAGAATCGAACTTTTATTACCAACATATGAGGTCGGTGTTTTAACCATTAAACTATCTAGGCTTAAGGGTGGATACTTGGATTTGAACCAAGAACTTACTGTGCCACATACAGTTGCTCTACCGATTGAACTATAACCACCTTTTATCTTGGAGTGATTCGAACACTCAATAGTAAATACCAAAAATTTATGACTTACCTATTAGTCCACAAGATAAAGTTTAAGGTAAACCCGACTTGAACGGGTAAGATATTATTATCCTATAGACCTAAACTATATATGTCTGCCAATTCCATCATTACCCTTATAGAACTTGTAGGAATCGAACCTACATTTTAATGATTAAAAAGTCATACGCATTCACCATTATACTAAAGTTCCTTATGCCCGAGGTAAGACTTGAACTTACAACCAAAACAACTTCAACGTTCTGCTCGACCAATTGAGCTTCACGAGCTTATGGAGATATCAGGAGTCGATCCCGAATTAACGATATGCAAAATCGCAGTTTTACCAATTAAACTATATCCCCTAAAAAAATATCCGAAGAAGGACTTGAACCTTCAAGACTAGAAGTCTACAAAGCTTAAGTTTGTTGTGTTTGCCAATTTCACCATTCGGACTAGGGCTAAAGTGACTTGAACACTTATAAGTACTGTTATGAGCAGTATGCTTTACCTATTAAGCTATAACCCTTTATATTACAAATAAATCTAAAGAAAAAAACGCGGCTAAAGGACTTGCACCAATATCTTTCGGGCATGAACCGAATATGTTTCTATTACACTAATCCGCTTAGACTAGGCAGGATTCGAACTGCGGTGGTAGCATCGAAAGAGCTATGTCGTAACCACTTGACTACTAATCCTTTTAAGCCCAATGCAAGTATCGCACTTGCTTCTATTGATTACAAAACAATTGCATTACTTTTATGCTAATCAGGCATGTATTGATATATGTATAAATAGTAAATTATTAAATTAGTACTTTAATCTTTAAAATCTCTAGATTCTTACGGATAAAGCCTATAAATTCGTAGTATTATGCTACGTATATTTAAGAAATATCTTAAGATAAGCTTCGTGCCTATATGCTTTCAGCACTTATCCTTAACCAACTTAGCTTTCCTGCCGTGCTTATGCTATACATTATCTTAGTGAAAGATACATCCCTATGTATTATCGAAATAATACAGATATATATACAAAAGCATATATATTTAATATTTGGGCACATAAACAACAGGTAAACCATAGGTTAGTAACCATAGTCTAACAATGTTAAACTCTTCTTGTTCCTTGCGTACAAAAGTTAGTTCTTATTTTATTCTAATTCCCCCTAGAAGATAGAAACCATACTGTCTCACGACGTATTTAACCCAGCTCATGTAACTTTTTAATCGACGAACAGTCGCACCCTACATAGTTCCTGCGTCCATGAGGATAAGTTAAGCCGACATCGAGGTGCCAAACCGCGCACTCATTTTGTACACTCTTGCGCAAATTAGCCTGTTCTATATGTTATCATATTTTTATTATATTTCCATTTCTTTCAAAATGGTTCAGACTATGTCTTCATTTTTATTTTAAGCACATTGCTTTTACATATTTTAGTAGTATCCTTTAATATTTATTTTCCTCCTATTCAACCTTTAACCGCAAACGCTCCAATACGACGTTTAGATTTAGTTAATGAATAAGATACATTAGAATTAGAGTTTCCTCTAAATAACACTGAACTTAAACGTTTGAATGATGAATCTACATTCTTTAATCCACCTTTTCATTTTAATGAATAGATTGATCTATCAGCTCTATAACGTTTAGTTAATCTACCTTTAACTTCTAATCTTATACCACTCATATTTTTATAACCTATAGAGTTATAAATAGTATTATGAATTTCTTTTTTAGAAGTTTCTAAGCCCTCTGGGCTATGTATAGTACTTAATAATCCATCTAAATTATTATTAGTGTTTAAATTAGATATGATTTTTAAGTCTTTATATTTATCTAAGAATAAATCAACATTGTTTTGACCTTTAACTAAAGTTCTTTCTTTTATTGTATTTATTTTAGGTAAATAAGCTCTATTTAAAATACTAAACATACTTTTAATATGATTCATTCTTGTTTTCTTTAGTTTTAAAGCTAAAGCTTGAGTAAATAAATCTGTATTATATGCTATAGATTTTAAATTGATTATGTTATATTCTATTTTCTTACCTATTATTTTATTAAGTATATTACTTAATTTAGGTAATAATATTTGGTTATTAAATTTGTATTGATTAAGAGAATACATTAAATCATATTTTCTTAATAATCTTAGATATGTTTTTCAATATCTATTTATAATTACGCTTCATATTTTTTTTAGATAAAGGTTTTTTAAAGTTATAAATTGATTTAGATATTCTAATTTATATTTTAAAAATCTCTTTTTAGAGATATTATCTGATATGAAAACATATTTGTTGTTATTAGCTTGTGCATTACTTAATATATCATAAATTTTATTTATGTTACTTTTATATAATAAGAAGTAACGTTTTATTAAGTTTTTACTTATTTTTTTATTTATTTTTAAATATTTCTTTTTTAATAATTTTTTCTCTCTATTAACAGTAAATAATGTAATAATTGCTTTATTATTAGTATGTTTAATTTCAGCATTACTTACATATATTCTTCTTAAGAAATTACGTCTTCTTTTTAATAATATGAATTTCTTAGATCCTATATATTTATGGTCTTTGAAATATAAATTAAAATAACTTTGAATGATTTTATTAATATTTACATCATTCATTGGTATATTTTTTAAATTATTTTTATTATAAGAATAAACAACGTTTTTTCATTCTTTTGAGAAAGAAGGTAAATATTTAATTTTTCCTATATCTCCTACTTTATTTTTTAAAGCAACAGTTTTAGAATTATTATTTAAATTGTTAGTAAATATTTTCATGAATTATTCATTCTTAAATTTCTTTTATTTCTTTTTAAAATATGTATAATAAAAATGTTGGGTAGTATTAAAAGGATTATTGTTAATTGCATAACACTCACCTTATAGTCGTTGAACGTTTTTATCTTAAATTTATGCCAAGATAAACTTCGCTTCAAGTTTACTATTATAAGTAATTCTTGAAATTTACCCAATTTATATTAATAATTTTATATGTAACAAGAGTTATAGCTTTCGCCAACTGTACAATATAAAATATTAAAGGACAAACATCCCTAGCGTAGCTTTTCCAATAATCCAAGATCTTTCCTTGTTGCATCTTGTGATCCTATGCCCTGCTTACGCAACTGTAAGATTTGTAGATAATCAAACAGTAAGGCAGGATTAAGCCGTTGAGCTTTTTAGATATTGTAAACATAACTATCTAAAAGATAGCTAAAAGATATTAGAAGAGTTTCCATAATATCTTTATTATCTCTAATTTCTATATAGTGAAAATCCTACCTAATCTTAACTATATTTACAATAAATGCAAATATAATTAATTGTATATGATTAAGAATAGTTAAACTATTCAAAATAGCAAACAAAATATTTATAAATTTTTAGACACTCCTGTTTACTCTTTACAGGGTCTGTGCCCCACATAAACTGTCCCCTAGCGATAGTTCCTTASCMAAGGGTACTTACTATAATRAATATARTAAGTTGAATTAGGCTGATCTACTAGTATAAGCATACAGACTATAATTTAACAAATTGGCTCAGTAAAGCCACATAAATTACAATCTACTTATACTCCTAAACCAATTCATTCATATGAAAGAAAAATAAAGGTTTCTCATTGTCATAAATCAATTACCTTATAATCTGAAAATTGTCTATCATAATCTATAATTAGTGACAGTAAAGCTGCATAGGGTCTTCTCGTCTAACTAGAGGTAAGCAGTATCTGCACTGCTATTCCAATTTCACTGAGTCAATCATAGAGACAGCTGTTGTATCGTTACACCATTCATGCAAGACCGCATTTAACGGCCAAGGCATTTCGCTACCTTAGGACCCTCACGTTAAGGCCGCCTTTAACCGGGGTTTCCGTCTACATCAAATATTAGTATATTTAATTATATCTGTTAACCAGCCGGCACCGGGCAGACATCACACTCTATACTTAGATTTTTAATCTTTCAGCAAAGTGCTGTGTTTTAATTAAACAGTCGTACAACACTATTTCATGCTTCTTCCTCTTTACCTGATATTAATCAAGAATAATGAGCTCTCCTTATCCCGAAGTTACGGTAGTCAATTTGCCGAGTTCCTTTATGATTGTTAGCTCATTTACGCCTTCGTATTCTCTACTAGCTTACTTGTTTCAGATTCTAGGTACGGTTACTTTTCATTTATAGCTATAGCTAACTAATTAGCTATACCCATTAATTTAGTACTATTTTTCCAGTACATTTTTCACTTAAAATGTCGTCCTTAGTACAAAAGATTATCTCATCGTTTAAATCTTTAGATAATATAAACTTAGAGGCCGTTACTTAATTACATCCATAAGCTTTAGGCGGAAAAATTTTATTTTTTCTTTTAGTTACTCATGTCACCATTATCACTTGAGTTAAATTATTATAATTTCATTTAAAAAATAAAAATCTTAATTTAGCTCAACGTTCTGCTACCCCATTTAATTATAATTAAGATTTAATTATAAAATAATATGGACAAGGTTTCGGTATATTGTTTAGATCCGATAAATTTTCGATGCTTTTAAAACTTAACAAGCGCTCTGTTACGAGGTCATAAAATTATGGCTGCTTCTAAGCCTATCTCCTTGTCGACTTTAATAAAAACCTTCTTAATTTCACTCAACTAATAATTTAGGAACCTTAACTCTTGTTCTGGGCTGTTTCCCTTTTGACATACAACCTTATCATTCTATGTCTGATGATTTAAGATATATCTTTGCCATTCCGAGTCTACATACTCACTGATAAAATCTTCATGATCCCCCAATTTGTACAAAATAAAACATGAGCTTTACTTGCTAGCAAGCTAAGCCTTATGTCTTGTCTGAGATTAAATTCTGTACCTGCTAAGATATTATACTTAAATTGCCTACTGTTATAGGTTTCGCAGAAAACCAGCTATCCTGGTCAGTATTGTCTTTCACTACACCTACCATAATTCTTCGGATATTTATGCTACAATATTCCGTTCGGACTTTTATAATCCTGATTATGGTAAAATCACCAGGCTTCGGGTCTAACTTTAGATACTTACCGTTATTTTAACGCTCGGTTTAACTACGTATGTATGGCCAAAGCCTTCTACTCGCATCTAATGTTAACTTGGTGACCCATTATGCAAAAGGTACGTTCTAACTTTTTTTTTATTTTTCCCGAACTGCTTATAAAATCACTGTTTTTGTTTTGGTTCCCTCACGGTACTTTCCACTATCGCTTATACATTATATTTAGCCTTTGAGGAAGGTTCCCCATTTAATTTAAACAGTTTATCCACCATTTGACTTTTTAGGCTAGTCTATTTTTAGCTCACGCTAATCATAGAATCTCTTTTGATTTCTTTTCCTAAAGTTACTAAGATATTTCAATTCACTTCGTTTATTATTAAATTTCTCTTAGAGTTAATATAATTATAGGTTTGTAGGCTAGGGCTATAAATAGCACACACTTGCTTATATTACTGGTTGCCTATTTCACAGCAAGCGAGCTTGCTATGAAATTAGAAGCATTGGCCTGCGTATATACACAATTAGCTAGCAAACCTATTTATATAAATAAATCTCTTTAATATATAGCCTAAATTCT